TATACGCACAAATCGGTCGATAAGATGAGAATCAGAGAAATCGGCCCAAGTCGACTTACTGATAGGATGCCCTAATGCGTTACAAAACCGCGCCTTAGTCAATGATCCAATCAGATGAATAATTGGAACGGTCGTATCGACCTTCTTCATAGAATTATCTATTAGAAATGAATTTTCTAGCATTTGACTCCGTACCAACAAAGAATTTAGTCGCACACCGGAAAGATAGCCCAGAAAGTTAATAGCGTACTTGCCTAAGTATAAGTGGTTTAGCTGAACCCTTCCTGGTTGAGAAGACGCGTGAAAATGCCATTGCCATAAACCGACAAGGTAATATTTCCATTTATTCATCAGAAGAGGCGTATCCTTTGAAGCCAAAATGGATTTTCCTTGATATCTAACATAATGCATGAAAGGATCCTTGACCAACCCTAAGATGTCCTGAAAATCTTTAGCAAAGACTTCGACAAGATGTTCGACTTTTCCATAGAAATACGTTCGCTCAACGAGGACTCGAAAGGATGTTGATTGTAAATGAGACGATTGGTTACATAAAAACAAGAGGATGGATTCATATTCATATACATGAGAATTATATAGAAACAATAACAATCTTGGATTACTTTTTAAAAAACCAGAAATAGAGTTCTTTGGAGTAATAAGACTGTTCGAATTAAAATACTCGTGGAGAAAGAACCGTAATAAATGTAAAGAAGAGGCATCCTTTACCCATTCGCGAAGGGTTTGAACCAAGATTTCGGGACAAATGGGGTAGGGTATTCGTACATCTAACACATAATTTAAATGGGACAATTTATCCTCGAAAAAAGGAAATATTGAATGAATTGATTGGAAATTAGGCGATTTTTCAATTTCTTTCCCTTCTAAAAAAGCCACCAACCGTAGGGAAAATGGAATTTCCACCCCAGCAGCAAATACCTCTGATATAATTTGAGAATATAACTTATTGTTGTGCCCAAAAATCGGATTTTGATTCGAATCATTAGCAGCAATACTCAAATTAATCCGTTGATACATTCTAGTAATTAACCGTTTCACACTTAGTGAACTAGATTTATTGTCATAAAACCCACCTTCCAATGACATCATCGAGCTATTTAAACCATGATCATGAGCAAGTACATAAATATACTCCCGAAAAAGAAGTGGGTATAGGAAGTCGTGTTGTTGAGATCTATCTAGTTCTAAATATACTTGAAATTCCTCCATTTGAAATTCGATTAAAAACAAAGGTAAGGGATTTAGTGAGCGATCAAACGATACATAGTGCGATACGGTGAAAACAAAGTATTGTAGTAAAAAAAGTGGATACCTTGAAAATGGGTAGACTCATCACCGGATTCTCTATCCTCTCATTTTGAGTTAATTTAATTGGTTTATGTTTGTTATAGTTATAGTATAACTAAGTGGTTAGAAACCCTTTATTTTTTCACTCCAATCGCTCTTTTGATTTTGGAAAAAAACAACTATATTTATCAATATACTGCTTCTTCTACACATTCAGTTACAACCCATAATAGGGACCCGCTAATACTTAGGACTCATTAAATAAATCGATAATCCCCTCATGGGAAAACCTTTCCCCGCGTTAGGAACTAATATCTTTTTAACGTTTAATTAGATCGGATAATCATTCAAATTAAGAACCGAAGCTCGTTACTTTTTGTTTCCCTATAATTGGAACCCTAGGGCTCTATCCATTTATTCACTCGACCCAACTCTTAATTATTAATTATATTTATTTTGTTCCGCGCCAAGAATTCAAACTTGGTTTTATAGCGATTGAACAAGAATAAAATATTCTCAAAATTATCCATTGATACGACATACTGTTTTTTCCATTCATTCCTTTCAGGATCAGTCGCAGTCTTACAAACTCTCCCGAAGATTTGGACGAATTCTTTGCTTCATAGAAATGTGTAAAAGATGCTAGCCGTACTTAAAAGCCGAGTACTCTACCGTTGAGTTAGCAACCCAAATAATTCGAATGGGTAGATAGAATCGGAATAAAAATAAATTAAAAAAAAAAAATGGAATTTCAAAACGGAATCAAAAAATGAAATTAGCAAGAACTCGAATCAAAAAAATTTCTAATCGATTTTGAACATAAAAAAAAGACAATCAAAACCTATGGAACGGAGATAAATGGGCCCATTTCTCCATGATCAAATTATATTTGTTCACTACAATATTGTCAATATGACATTGAATATTGAATAGCAAGATTGAGAAAATACTAAAAACATACAATAACAAAAAAACATACAATAACAAAAACCAAAAGAGTTAATTGGTTATTTATTAAATTGAATTCAAATCCAAATAACAAATCAAATTTTATATTAATAAATAGATATAATAAATGTGGAAATTAATAAATAATATCTAAAGAATTAGATAAATAAAAAACTTTAAGAATACTTTTTTAGAGAAAGACTTGAAAAAAAAACCGAAAAGAAATAGGTCTGAATAGAACAAAAGGGGGGATAGTAAAGAAAAAATTATACAAAACTAGATAAAGCGCATCCACACCCTCTTTTTTGTTCTATTCCTTAATAGAATTTCGTTTGATTAAGACTAACTTCTGTAAAAACCCCCGCTTTCTGTGAAATATCATGAACGGTTCCTGTAGGTTGAGCGCCTTTGGCAAGGAAATATAGAATAGCAGGAACATTTAAATGGGTTTGATTATTTATCGGATCATAAAAACCTACTTTCCGAAGATCTCTTCCTTCTCTTCGGGATCGACCATCAATTGCAACGATTCGATAAACGGCTCATTGGGATAGATATAGATGAACAGTACCCCCCCTAGAAACGTATAAGAAGTTTTCTCCTCGTACGGCTCGAGAAAAACAAAATGGTTAGAAGTGATAGTTATGTCTATGTATAGAATTAGAATGTCAAATAGATCTATAAAATAATCAAATCAATTATAGATTTAAGTTATTCTTTTTTTGTTTCTTTGTCATTTTCAAAAGAAACAAAAAAAGAATTCGTACTCTCATAACTCAAGTTAGATAAGTTTCAACGCCCAGCCGAAAATCCTTAGGCATTTCCTTTTTTGAGCGGTCTCAAGCCCCTTTTTTGTTTGTCTCGTTTCGAATCGAATCGATTTTTGGATTGGATTGAATTGTTGAGACAATTGAAAAATGGTATTTCCTTGTTCCAGGATCCTTTATCTTTGCTTTGAATCATTAGGTTTAGACATTACTTCGGTGATCTTTAACGTTTTTTTTTTTTTTTTATTTTTAAAAATGGCAGCAACACACCCCCTTTTGATTTCTTTCTATCAAAGAATCATAGGAACAATTGATTCCTACAGGATACACTTTTGGTAGAAAAAGTTTTCCCAATTCCAACAAAATTTCCCCTTGCTTTTGGATTTCAAAATTGCTCGAATCAGATCCTTTCGATTTCTATATCGAAAATTTACTTACGAAGTTTTTTCCAACTTATTGATTGGTATTAACCCTAGATCCTTGCCCCTGAGAAAGGAATAAATACTTTATACTCGAGCTCCATCCTGTACTAGTTCCATTACCTCCCCAAAAAAACTTGAGGATTCTAATAGAACCGAAGAAAAAATGTCGAGCCAAGAGCCCCTTCAGATAAAATCGAAAACGGTGGATGTAAAAAACAAATCCACAGCGGATCATGTCCTTCAAGTCGCACGTTGCTTTCTACCACATCGTTTCAAACGAAGTTTTACCATAACATTTCTCTAGTTTGGAACCGGTATGTAATTGATTCCAGTATGGAATCATGAATAGTCATTGCTTCGGTCGATACACAGACTTTTTTCCTTGTATATGAAGGGAATATTTAGGTTGTTAGTCGTTCATCCGGAATCCTGAAATGAAAGAGCAAATCAGAATTACAAAAATGGGCGATTTCCGTATCTATCAGATTAGACTGAACAATTTTCGTTGGAAGTAATTATGTATATTGTATGTTAAATATTTAATTTAACAGGAAGATAAGGGCTCACAAATCTTAAAAAGCAAAAGGACGTTATCTCTGAAATAGAAGGATAGCAATCCATGCATATAAGCCTTTCCTCAAATTATGTGTCGTTTCTTTGGCTTGGGCTTCAGATTCAATAATCTTTCCCCAAATTCAAAATAAAATAAATAAAATATAAAATAAAGTAAATAGTATAAAATAAAGTAAATAGACTATATGAATAACCCCCGTCTCAATTGTTATTCCAGAGATTTACAATTATTCATTAAAAAAAGACCAAGACCGCAAAATTTGGGTTAGAATCAAAGAGCCTCCATTCCATATAGAGCGGGATTATTGGTTAATGAGATTTGGACCGACACCGATATTCAAATCGGTATCTTTCATTGCTCACTAACTCTTACCTACTCCCACCCCGAATTCTTTCTGTGGGAATCCTAAATAAATAAAAAAAAAAGATCCCATTTTACGGAATGCTAGACTATTTTGTATAGATACAAAGACAAAAGGGCCCAGATTAAGTCATTGTTTCCTTTCTAATTTGTTGTTTTTTATTTTAATCTAACCTAGTCTTACTTAAGAGACTTAATCCCGAATTCAATCAGTATCAGGAATACCCTCTTGTTTAGAATTCCGAAATGAAAAGAGAATAATTGGGATTCTAAAAAGATAGGAATGGGGAGGCTTTCCCATTTCGATTTCGAATGGATCTTTGAAAATTCAATTCGAGGGGGGGGCGTCAGACTTTTCTACGAAACTCGCTTAAATATGAAAGTGAATGAAAGAGGAAGAGGGGGGCATACGCAAAAACGCCCATCCAACGTTTTTTAATTCAAACTCTTGTGATCGATGTTCCCCGCTTGCGGGGAACACAAATGCATTCAGTTCCATTTTCGTATTATTTGAATTCGATTCAATTTGTGAAAAAAGATCTGGTTGAGAAAATAATTTTTTTAATTCGAAAAAAAAAAAAAAAAAAAAGACGTACACGTATATTTTATCAATATATACTTAAGAGGGTTGCTCAAACGGGAATTGAAAATTTTTATTCTGCCCGGTCTGGGACGGAAGGATTCGAACCTCCGAATACCGGGACCAAAACCCGTTGCCTTACCACTTGGCGACGCCCCATTTCAATTTCGATTTGGTACTAATAAAGAGTACCAGTGGTATTGGCTGTTCGTCAATTCCAGTCCAAAGCCCCAAAATTAGATTCTGATTTTAGTGTTAGGATTTTGACACATGTAGGTGTAAAATACAACTTAATTTATTGATCATTACATAGAATTCAATTAAGATATTGTATGAAAGTATGATTTCTTCAATTCTCACACGAGAATAGAAGGATTTTTGTTTTGATTGGGTCGGTTCCAAGAAGTTTTTTTTGTCTACCTTACTTTCTTTTCTTCATTTTTATCTTATATCAATAAGATATTAATAACTCAATCAAAATAAAATTATCTCCAAGAACAAAATGTTTGTTATGCTTAATATCTTTAGTTTAATGTATATCTGTCTTAATTCTGCCCTTTATTCGAGTAGTTTTTTATTCGCTAAATTACCCGAGGCCTACGCTTTTTTGAATCCAATTGTAGATGTTATGCCAGTAATACCTGTTCTATTTTTTCTCTTAGCCTTTGTTTGGCAAGCTGCTGTAAGTTTTCGATAAGATCTTTAATATTGTGCTAGAAAAATTCATGATTTATTCTAGTTCGAAAAAAAAAAAAAAATTCTAACAACTAATCAATAAAAATTCTAACAACTAATCAATTAATAAATAAGAGCAGATGAGTCTTACAATATGAACGAACCCCCGCCTCAATTCAAAAATTCAAACAATGAAATTCTTGGGGAACCGCGATCCATTTTGATCCCCCATTTGCTATTTGCAATTTGTTGATTAGGACCCTTTTTCACTGAAACCATCTTATATTAGAGCCAACCAAAATGTAGAATTCTAATTGTGTGAATTTAATTTATGAAAACGATTTTCTATTTAGAGAATCAAATTCTAAAAAGAACTTCATTTCTTGATGTCAAAATTGGATATGTAGTATAAAAATAGAGAATCTATTCTCTTTTTCCTTTTCCCCAAAAACCTGATTTGGAGATTGTGTAATGCTTACTCTCAAACTCTTTGTTTACACCGTAGTGATATTCTTTGTTTCGCTCTTCATCTTCGGATTCCTGTCTAATGATCCAGGGCGTAATCCCGGACGCGAAGAATAAAAAAGGAAGGAGTTGCTTACTTTATTCGTATAAACGTTCTTAGGATTTTTTGATTCCCAGTTACTATTAAAAATAAAGTAAAAGTGTTCGCTAAAGTTAAATTTGAAAAATACCAAGCCATCACCCGAAACGGAAAGAGAGGGATTCGAACCCTCGGTACGAATAACTCGTACACCGGATTAGCAATCCGACGCTTTAATCCACTCAGCCATCTCTCCTAATTGAAAAAAAAAAAAAAAAAAAAAATTACTATGTTACATTACACAAAAAATAATGCTTGAAAAAGCCCGTCTTTACTTGATTTTCTATCTTTACTTTCTATATTCTCTAGAAGAGAATATAGAAAGTAAATTGATTATATAGCTCATAGAAAATATAGCTTATAGAATTTCTTTTTTTTATTGTCTTTTGTATTCTATTATATAAATAGATATAACTTTTATCAGCAATTCCATTTCTATCATTTTTAGAAAATGAAAATAAAGAAAGTATTCGAAAGAGATAAAATAGAAAAAAATAAAGAAAAGAATATCTCTTTAATTTCGTTCAACGGGGCCTTTTTTATTTCCACTTCCACGGCCTGGCCTGGTCAGTACCCAGCCGGGCCTTTTTTTGTTCTAATGACCCATACCGCTGAACCGTAGAAAGGGTGCGAACCATACCATAAAAAAACGATTTATTTGAATTTGATTTGAAAACCACAAAATGAAATACTTGTTATTGTATTCAAAGGAACAATAAAAAGAAGGACTATTTCCATTCTTTTGATTGAATCAAGAATAAAAATTAGTATTTGGTGTGTGGATAAAAGTTATTTTGTCGAGCCATATCTGTCAAAATTAGTCCAACAAAAGAAATTGTTTTGATTTTGAATTCTTAAATTTAGTTATTTAAACGAAATAACTCCTCCTTTACGAGGACTCCTGACAAAGACGTCAACGTTCTAATTTCGAATTTTCATTTCATGATTATTTTAAATTTATGTCCTATCTTGATTACATCTGATTCTCTTGTTCGACAAAGGGCCCTTTTTATACAATAATCGCATTGTAGCGGGTATAGTTTAGTGGTAAAAGTGTGATTCGTTCAATTAATCCCCTTAATAGTTAAGGGGTCCTTCAGTTTAATTGATATTTCAATCAAAAACTTTATTTCTTAAAAGGATTAAATTTTAATCCTTTCACTCTCAAATTTAAATAAAAGATTCGGAGAAAAATATCCGTTCTCGTGATTTGTATCCAAGAGTCAATTCGAAATTGACAATTTGGATTATGAAATTGCGAA